ATTAAGCTACCAACACGAAAAACTCACCCAATTATTAAGACCCTGAACAACTCCCTTTATGACCTTCCAGCCCCGACAAATCTATCCACTTGATGAAACTTTGGGTCCCTTTTAGGCCTATGCCTAGGCACACAAATCATTACAGGTCTCTTCCTAGCCATACACTATACACCAAATGTAGACCTAGCCTTTTACTCTGTTTCACACATCTCTCGAGATGTAAATTATGGCTGACTTATACGGGCTATCCACGCAAACGGCGCCTCCCTCTTTTTCATTTGTATCTACCTACATTCAGGTCGTGGAATGTACTACGGCTCATACTTAGCTAAAGAAACCTGAAACATTGGAATTATTTTAATATTCCTAACCATAGCAACAGCCTTTCTTGGTTACGTACTCCCTTGAGGCCAGATGTCCTTTTGGGGTGCTACTGTTATTACTAACCTACTGTCAGCAATTCCATACATAGGAAAAACCTTAGTTTATTGATTGTGAGGAGGGTTCTCGGTATCCAACGCAACACTAAGACGGTTTTTCGTTTTGCACTTCGTATTTCCATTCGCTATTGCAGCTTTTGCTGTGATTCATCTCTTATTTTTACACGAAAAGGGGTCCAATAATCCCCTTGGTATTTCCTCGAATGTTAATCTTATCCCATTTCATGTTTACTACACGGTAAAAGACGTCGTAGGCTTTACCCTCGCCTTATGTCTATTAGTAGCCATTTGTTTTTCCTCGCCAAACCTTTTAACAGACCCAGAAAATTTTATTCCCGCAAACCCGCTAAGAACCCCAATCCACATCCAGCCAGAGTGGTACTTTTTATTTGCCTATGCAATTTTGCGCTCTATCCCCAACAAACTAGGCGGAGTAATTGCCCTGGTTATATCAATTTTAATTCTAGCCCTTATACCACTAACCCACCTAAACACAATGCGGTCTACCTCATTTTACCCGCTAAACCAGGCCTTTTTCTGGGGTTTCGTAAGAGTTTTTATTATTTTAACATGAATCGGTAAACAACCCGTAGAAGACCCTTTTATCTGAATTGGTCAAACTTTCTCCATTTTATACTTCTCATACTTTGCGCTCGTCCCACTCATTACCAAAGCCTGAGACCTAATTCTTTTTCACGAGCCCAAATAATCACCCCCCAATGGGCGGATAGTTCAAACCTAAAACGTAACACTGAAAATGTTAAGACGGCATTTTGCCTCCTTCCAGGAGGCCACATTTCCCCACGCTTACCTCATCTATCAAAAAGCCCTAATATAAACCCACTAAAAGAATGGAACAATCATTAATACAAGAAACACCACAACAACAAAAATTCGAGTAAAAACTAGTAATCTCCCCCTTTGCACCTTATATGAGACTACAACACCTTCTCCCATAATCTTAAATACACCTTGTCCCCCAAAAACCTCCATCCACCCTTGATCTAGACGCAAATGTGCAATCACGCCCCTCTTCAAACCAATACCAGCCACCAACCTACCCGAAATTAAATTTATATACCATATCCTAGACAAAAAGCGCTCTAATCACCCAGTTAAAACCTGTCTAAACTTCCAAACCCTTAAATAATTAACAAACCTATACAATAACCCAACGAACGTAATAAAACTAATAATAACCTTTCCAAAAACACCAACCATATCAAACCCGTTTACAGATACCCACACTCCCTGTAAAAGATGCCCCCCCAAAATCGCCCCAACCACCAAAATCGTAATAGAAACTACAACATAAACACTCTCAACCCCAAAAGAAAGTAAAGAGCCCCCAAAATTTTGCCCAAACACAGCCATCAGCAAAATCCGTAAACTATAAACAAGCCTCAAACTAGCCCCAGCCAGTATAACAACAGCTTCTAATCTTCCTCTAAAACCACTAAAAGCCCTCTCCAAAACCAAATCCTTAGAATAAAACCCACTAAGAAAAGGGATCCCACATAAGGCCCCACTACTGAGCACTAAACATCCCCTGCTAAAAGGTAGTATAAAACCAACCCCACCCAAAATTCGACCATCCTGCGTATCTCCAGTAGAGTGAATAATAGACCCAGCGCACAAAAATAATAAGGCTTTGAACAAAGCATGCGTAAAAAGATGAAAAACCGCAATAAGTGGATAACCAATCCCCACAGCAAATATCATAAAACCAAGCTGCCTAAGTGTAGATAGGGCAATAATCTTCTTCAAATCCACCTCACAACAAGCCCTTAGCCCAGCTATTACCATGGTCAAAGCCCCCACTTTTCTCAAAACTCACAAAGTCTCAGGCCTCTCAAGTAAAGACCTATAAAACCGAATTACCAAGTAAACACCAGCCGTAACTAGAGTAGAAGAATGTACAAGAGCTGACACCGGGGTAGGCGCAGCTATTGCCGCTGGCAACCAAGCAGAAAACGGAATCTGAGCCCTCTTAGTTATACCCCCAATAACCACAAGTAAACAAATAAACACACCAAAATCACCAGACATCCCATACCCAAAACGCCACTCGCCCCAATTTACCAAAAAGCAAATAGCCAAAATTAACAAAGCATCCCCAATACGATTAACCAAAACAGTTAGCATCCCGGCAGCCAAAGATTTTTTGTTTTGATAATAAATTACCAAAGCAAAGGACACAATACCCAAACCATCCCAACCCAAAAGAACTGTCACCAATCTAGGAACAAAAATCAACAAGTTCATTGACCCAACAAACCCCATAATTAACAACATAAACCGTCGAATAAAAACCTCTCTATCCATATACGACATCCTAAACAAAGATACCGAGCCAGAAATTAAGCAAACAAAACAAGAAAAAATAATTCTAACATAATCAACAATAATTGGTAAAGTCCAATCTACACCACACAACGAAAAAAATTGCCACTCTACCAGAAAACCTCCCCCTAAAAAAACAACCCCATAAACCCCGAATACCCACAAAACTAAACTAACAAAAAATAAAAAAACAGAAGATAACAGAGGGGCCCCCAAACGTTTCAAAACCTTCACATAGCACTGCGAACCACCTCGCACTGGTAATCCAACAAGAACCAACACTACTTATGCTACTTACCTCATAGGTAGGATATACAAAGTACCTTATCCCCCCCTCCTTATTCTTTATACTTACCCACTTTACCTTAAAACACTCCTTAACACTACTTATGCTACTTACCTCATAGGTAGGATATACAAAGTACCTTATCCCCCCCTCCTTATTCTTTATACTTACCCACTTTACCTTAAAACACTCCTTAACACTACTTATGCTACTTACCTCATAGGTAGGATATACAAAGTACCTTATCCCCCCCTCCTTATTCTTTATACTTACCCACTTTACCTTAAAACACTCCTTAACACTACTTATGCTACTTACCTCATAGGTAGGATATACAAAGTACCTTATCCCCCCCTCCTTATTCTTTATACTTACCCACTTTACCTTAAAACACTCCTTAACACTACTTATGCTACTTACCTCATAGGTAGGATATACAAAGTACCTTATCCCCCCCTCCTTATTCTTTATACTTACCCACTTTACCTTAAAACACTCCTTAACACTACTTATGCTACTTACCTCATAGGTAGGATATACAAAGTACCTTATCCCCCCCTCCTTATTCTTTATACTTACCCACTTTACCTTAAAACACTCCTTAACACTACTTATGCTACTTACCTCATAGGTAGGATATACAAAGTACCTTATCCCCCCCTCCTTATTCTTTATACTTACCCACTTTACCTTAAAACACTCCTTAACACTACTTATGCTACTTACCTCATAGGTAGGATATACAAAGTACCTTATCCCCCCCTCCTTATTCTTTATACTTACCCACTTTATTCTACTCTACTTATTATATTACCTCTACTAACATTAACCACTACCACAACTTCCTCACCTATTGTAAAAATTTCAATTGTCTAAAACTATTAACCTTTAAGTAAATTAACTAACTACTATTAAGCTGAGGGCTAGTGATTTTCACGAATGAGTTTGGATCATTAAATGGAGTTAAACCCTCCGCCCTTAATTGACCCAACCAAGCTGTCTTGTAGTATATCCAGCTAGTATTACTGTAAACTGCAACTTTACCAAAGCAACAGCCAAGACATAAAATATCACGCCGGAAGAACGGACTACCCTGATGAGGCAGAATATGGGCTTATACCTTGATATTTACTTAAAAGTAGTATATAAATTACAACTTGCTTACACCAAGTAAAAGGTCTATAGCCCTTTTAAAGTAAAGTGGCAGAAAAATGCCTCAGATTTAAGCTCTGATCAGGGAGAACACTCCCTTTACTACATTACTCAACATATTATTTCAACCCTCATTACATACTTACTAATTCTTCTAGGTGTAGCCTTCTTTACGTTACTAGAGCGTAAAGCTCTTGGATACTTCCAAATCCGAAAAGGCCCCAATAAAGTTGGGATAATTGGAATCCCACAACCATTAGCTGACGCCCTAAAACTCTTTGTGAAGGAATGAGTTACCCCAGTATCTTCCAACTATTTGCCGTTTATTTTAACCCCAACAATTATACTTATCTTAGCCCTTAGCCTATGACAACTATACCCCTCTTTCATATTAACATCTCAAATGGTCCTAGGTATATTACTATTTTTATGTATCTCCTCACTAACCGTCTACACAACCCTTATAGCCGGATGATCATCCAATTCAAAGTATGCACTCCTAGGGGCTATTCGAGCTATGGCCCAAACCATCTCTTATGAGGTAACTATAACCTTAATTATTCTATTCTACCTATTTTTAAGTATAAAGATAGACTTAGTTGCACTTCGACTAACTAATCTGCTAATACCAACTATTCTCCTCTTCCTACCGCTTGGTATTATATGGATCACAGTAATTTTAGCTGAAACAAACCGAGCCCCATTCGACTTTGCTGAGGGAGAATCAGAACTAGTTTCTGGCTTTAATATTGAATATGGTGGAGCAGGCTTCGCTTTCTTATTTATAGCCGAGTATAGAAATATCTTAATAATAAGCCTCATTACATCTTGCATACTAACAGGCACTTTAGCTATATCCATCCCTATAACAATCGCTTTCCTTTGGGCCCGAGCCACCCTACCTCGCTACCGATATGATCTCCTTATAGCAATAGCTTGAAAATCTTTTCTTCCAGCAAGACTAATAATTTTACTAAGCTTAATTCCACTTTTACTCCTTTAACCCCCCAACATCGATAGTATACAAGTACAGTTGCCTTCCAAGCAAAAAGCCCACACTTGGCCGATGTAATCACCATCCTTACTTTAACCACCCTATGATTATACTTAATAACCACAATAATCCTACCAATACATCCGCTATCACTAGGCATAATGGTCTTAGTCCTAGCCTTTATTAGCTGTGTTCTTGTTAGAACTATAAGCCCATGATATGCTTATATACTATTTTTTATCTTTATTGGTGGAATATTAGTTATATTTGCCTACATTGCATCGCTCTCTCCAAACATAACATTCTCCCTTAACTCACAACTTATACCAACTATCGTAACTATTATAACCATTACCACTTTTACAAGTACTAGTCTTACCTCAAACCATCAAACTGACTTTGATCTTAATCTCAGATTGAATACCACAACCCAAGCCCTGAGATCGTTGTACTCTCAAAGTGGCAACAATTGCGTAATCCTACTAGCCTGCGTACTACTTTTCACTATAGTGGCAAGAGTTAAACTATGTAAACCAAAAATAGGAGCATTACGCCCGTACTTTTAACTTCTTTTCTTCCTCAACCAAAGAACACCTAATTAAATAACTACAAAAACAAGCCAAAGCTACCCCCACTACCATCAAAGAAAATACCAACACAAAGCTAATTATATAGTTAATAAATTCCTCCAGTACAGTTCCCCCACGAACTCAAAACGGACTCTGACCATGCTGAGTAGCAGAGTAAACATACCAAGAATACAAGCCACTTAAAAAGGTTATAACCCCAGTGAAAATGGCAAAAACTCTAGAGTAGCTCAAAACAGAAATACCCAACATCAACTCAGCCCACAAATTCAAAGAAGGTGGAGCAGCTATATTAATTGCACACATTACAAATCAACACAAGGCAATGCCAGGAATCAAAGCCAATCCACCCTTTACCAAATACAACCTTCGGGTTCTATAGCACTTATACCTCTCACTAGCCAAAAAAAACATCCCAGAAGAGCATAATCCATGCGCGACCATTATTAACAAACAACCCAACCACCCCCACTCAGTGCTAGAGAACACCCCCCCCAAAACCAACCTTATGTGCCCAACTGAAGAGTAAGCCACTAACGCCTTTACATCATTCTGAGCAAAACAAATTAAACTCGCAACAACCCCCCCTCCTAACCCAAGACAAAACACCACAGTTATAACAAAAGACCTAAACAACCCCAACACACAAAAAATTCGCACTAACCCATAACCCCCTAACTTCAGCAAAACACCAGCCAAAATCATTGACCCTGCCACAGGGGCCTCAACATGAGCCTTAGGTAACCATAAATGAAACCCATAAACAGGCAACTTTACCATGAAAGCTAATGAAGCACACAGAGTAACCAACCAACCTAACTGAAAATCTACACAACTAAACCACCAAAAGACAGTCCCGCCTCGAACCAAAACTAACAAAATTAAAACCAACAATGGCAAGGAAGCCCTTACAGTGTAAAGTATTATATATTTTCCGGCCTGCAGTCGCTCAGGTTGATATCCTCACCCTAAAATAATTAACAAAATGGGAATCAACCTAAACTCAAACAGGATATAAAAATTCAACAAAGACCTAAACCTAAAACAAAAAACAAGTACCAAAGTTAAAATTAAAACACCAAAGACAAATCTTATACAATTATTCCCTCTTTTGTGAACATCACGCACTCTAGCTAATACCCTTAACCCAGAAATCAAAACAGTCAAAGACGTGAGCCCAAAAGAATAATTATCCACAACCATTATCTCACCACAACACCTACCAAGCCCCACAGGACTGAATCACAACTCAAACCTCACAAAAAACATAACAACACAACCCCAAATAAACCCCCACCACAACACCAACCGACTAAATAAACCAATTACCCTAATTAATACCCCCATAATAAACAACCTAAAAATGACACGCAGTAAGCCCACCAACGTAATCACTTCCAGTTCTACGGACTAAAGAAACTAACACACTTAACCCTAACGCTGCCTCACACACCCCAAAACCCAAAAAAATTAAACAAGCACTTCTTAACTCCCCTAAATATCAAACCACCCTAAAAACCATAATATAAACCCTCAAAGTAAAAATCTCCATCCTTAATAAAGCCCCAAAGAGTCTCTTCCGTTGAGACATCAAACACACCCCCCCAACCAACACCCCAATAGCCCCAACACCCACAGCAGGAAAAACCCTCAACTACTTACTCGGCTTTAATCTGCCATTAAACTTTCACCCAACCCCAAAGCTATTAACCCTACCCAACTTAATTGTCCCACCACTAATTTTATACTCCCCCCCAACTCCCCACCAAAATTTTACCACCAACATAACCCAACAAACCAAAAAAAATAAAAAAACTACCACCCAAGACATAGGACTTAACTGAGGCATAAAAGAATACCGTACAGGTAATAAAAGCTCGACAAGCTTATGTTATTATTTAACTAATCCTTTACACAGCCCCCTAATGCTTACGCCTCATCGGGTGATCAGAAGAGTATAACCCCACCAATAAAACAAAAACATAAGCCTGTAAAAACCTTACAGCAAACTCAAACATAACATAACCCCACATCACTACCCTTCCTACTAACCCACCCACCAAAGACCTACTATAAAAAAACCCAACCAAATACTCACCAATAACATGTAACATAAGATGCCCCATAGTGATATTAGCAGCCAATCGAACCCCCAAAGTAATAGGACGAATTAAAACCCTAACTCTCTCAATCAATACAAGCAACGGAATTAACCCACTAGGCCTACCAGCAGGAACCAAATGGGCTGCTCTCCGATTCCAGGAATAAGCCCATCCGCTAATAATTAAACAAAACCAAACAACCACAGCCAACACAAAAGTCAATGCTAAATGCCTGGTTGGGCTAAAAACATCAGGCACTATCCCAGAAATGTTAATGACAAAAATTATCACAAACAAAGAAACCTGACCCAAGGCAAAACCCCCAAAAAATTTTCCGGAGCAACTCTTCACCAATCTTAAAACCAACTCAACTAACAAAGAAAAGACAGCCACAAAACCAGAAACCCCAACCCAAGACTGTACCAAAGAAACTGATAAACCCACAAATCCACTCAACCACACAAGACCCCAAATACTAAACCTCGGGTACACCCCAGCATCCAAAGAAGAAAAAATATCTATCAACATCTAACTTAAAACCTAACTAGGACCCCCACCAATAAATACACAGATACAAAAAGATTCAAACAACATCAACAAAATGTCAATATCACGCAGCAGCTTCAAAACCGAAATGATGCGAAATAGAGAAATGGTGCAAATAGCATCGAACCGTACAAACAACTAAAAAAGCCCTTCCAATTAAAACATGTAGTCCATGAAACCCAGTTATAACAAAAAAAGTAGAACCATAAACCCTATCAGCAACCCTAAAAGACGCCTCCTGATATTCACCCCACTGTAGAACAGTAAAATACAGCCCTAAAAATACAGTCAAACCTAAACCATACAAAGCTTCCTCACGGCTCCCAGCCATTAACGCATGATGAGCCCAAGTAACCCTTACACCAGAACCTAACAACACAGCTGTATTCAACAAAGGCACTTTAAATGGATTTAACGGCAAAATACCAACTGGCGGTCAAACACAACCCAACTCAACCCTAGGAACTAAACTCCTATGAAAAAACCCCCAAAAAAAAGCAAAGAAAAAGCAAACCTCAGAAAAAATAAACAAAACCATTCCCCAACGAAGATTCATTCTAACTCAACTAGTATGGTAACCCTGATAGGTACCCTCCCGCACCACATCCCGCCACCATTGCACCATAGTTAAAACAATCACCAAAAGCCCAAGCAACATCAGGCCAATACCCTTACCATGAAACCATCTTACTAGCCCAACAGTTAAAAATAACGCCCCACTTGCCGCAGTAAAAGGTCATGGACTAAACTCCACCAGATGAAAAGGATTACGCAACATTAACTATTCTACTACCTTAACTACTTGGCAATAAAACAACTTTCGCAACCTGCCTATTTGAGTGAAACGAAGCAGGAAAAACACCGTCCTGCCACTCAAAAGCAGTCCCCAAGGCCCTTCCCCAAACAACAGATCGCTGAGAAACAAACGACTCTAATAACATAAACATAAATAACAAAACAGAAACAAAAGAAATCAACGACCCTCAAGAAGACACTACATTTCACTTTGCAAACCTATCTGGATAATCAGAATACCGACGTGGCATCCCAGCCAAACCCAAAAAGTGCTGTGGAAAAAATGTTAAATTAACCCCAACAAACATTAAAACAAAATGAACCTTCCTCCAAACCGCATGAAAAGTAACCCCAGAAACCAACGGATATCAATACCTAAAAGCCCTAAACAGCGCAAAAACAGCTCCCATCCTCAATACATAATGGAAATGAGCCACTACATAATAAGTATCGTGCAACACAATATCAAGCGACGAATTAGACAACACAATCCCTGTCAATCCACCCACAGTAAACAGAAAAATAAAACCCAAAGCCCACATAATAGGCGGTTCAGTCTTATTAACAAAACCGTGAATAGTAGCCAATCACCTAAAAACCTTAATACCAGTTGGCACAGCAATAATTATTGTTGCAGCAGTAAAGTACGCCCGAGTATCTACATCTATGCCTACAGTAAACATATGATGAGCCCAAACAATAAAACCCAATACCCCAATAGACACAATAGCATACACCATTCCCAAATAACCAAAAACTTGTTTTTTCCCAGCATAATGCATCACAATATGTGAAATCATCCCAAATCCAGGCAAAATTAAAATATACACCTCAGGATGCCCAAAAAACCAAAACAAGTGTATGTACAAAATAGGGTCACCTCCACCAGTCGGATCAAAAAACGAAGTATTAATATTACGATCAGTAAGTAACATAGTAATCGCCCCTGCCAACACAGGCAATGCTGCAACCAACAAAATTGCCGTTACCGTCACAGCCCACACAAACAACGGAATACGCTCAGCCACTACACCTGGAGACCGTATATTTCCCACAGTAGAAATAAAATTAATAGCACCTAAAATAGAAGAAGCACCAGCCAAATGCAACGAAAAAATAGCCAAATCTACCGAAGCCCCAGAATGAGCAACATTCCCAGACAAGGGGGGATAAACCGTCCACCCAGTCCCCACACCGCTCTCTACCAACGAAGACCTTAATAGCAAAAAAAGAGCCGGAACAAGCAACCAAAACCTCAAATTATTTAATCGTGGAAAAGCCATATCAGGAGCCCCAATCATTAGTGGAATAAGTCAATTCCCAAAACCACCAATTATTATAGGTATAACCAAAAAGAAAATTATCATAAAGGCATGTGCCGTAACAATAACATTATACAGTTGATCGTCCCCCAACAACCTACCAGGTTGTCCTAACTCTGCTCGAATCAAAAGCCTCAAAGCCAACCCAATCAACCCAGACCACAAAGCCAACAACAAATACAACGTTCCAATATCCTTATGATTTGTAGAACACAATCACCGCAAACCCTATAAGCCACTAACCCATTAATCAAGAATAAAAAACCTTAGCAGAAACTCTCTCCACACCAATAGGCATAAAAGAATGATTTACACCACAAATCTCCCTGCACTGCCCAAACATCAACCCAGACCCCATTAAATGTACACCCAGCTGATTAATTCGTCCTGGAATAGCATCCACCTTCACACCAACAGAAGGAATAGCCCAAGCATGAATAACATCAGCAGATCTAACAAGCACTCGACTGTCAACCCCATAAGGCAACACACACCGATTATCAACCTCCAACAAACGATAACCCCCACTCCCCTCATCCACATTCCTAACTATATAAGAATCAAAATTTACAAGCCTACCACCATCCCTATACTCGTACTCCCAATATCACTGATGCCCAATAGCCTTCAATCTTACACTAGGAACACCAACCTCATCCAACAAATACAATAAACGAACAGATGGAATAGCCAAAATCAACAAAAGCAACCCAGGAACCACGGTCCAAGCCGCCTCAAGAGCCTGAGCCTCCATAATAAATCGAGAAGATAGCCCCCTCTTAAGTAAGCACACCATCATGTAACCAACAAACGACGACACCAAAACAAGAACAAACATAGCATGATCATGAAAAAAAGTCAGCTCAAACCTTAAAACACTAAAACTATCCTGAAACCCTAACTGACCTCAAAAGCTCATTCTCTAATCACATTTACCTCAACACCAACTTTACAAACCCAACAACCTTTAAATCTAACGAAAGACTGCCCCATCTGTAGAGCCACAACCTACTGTTTTACTTAAACTATTCGTTAACTACCCACACCATACCCCCTTACTATAAAATACCTAATCGCTTTCATTTACAAAATCATTAGCAAACAACATAATCTTATACAAGAAGAAGACGCACTTCATCAAAAGTGCAAAGAGAGGTAGCCGAGCTAATATGTGGCTTCTAACCACATAAAGAGAGGTTTAACTCCTTCCACTTCTCTTAATGAAATCGCCAAACAAATCTTTATTTTTGTTCCTAATAATTATAAGCACCTGCATGGTACTTTCCTCGTCTAATTGACTGATAACGTGGATAGGCCTCGAAATTAACATGTTAGGGTTTATCCCGCTCATGTTTTTTAAAGAAACTGCAAACGAGTCAGAAACAGCCATAAAATATCTGGTACCTCAATCTCTAGGCTCAACAATTTTTATTGCTTCTGCCGTAATCTCCCTTCATTTGAATAACTTGCAGTCCCTAATATCAATCGCAATATGCTTAAAGCTAGGGGCTGCACCGTTTCACTTTTGGTTTCCGCCAGTGATGGTCGGTCTCCATTTATTGCCTGCCTTTATCCTTCTGACCTGACAAAAAATTGCTCCCATCTTTGCCATTGCCACCTTCTCCCCAAGGCTCACAAACGATGTTCTTTTGGTTGCAAGAATTAGAGCATTGTGGGGCGGAATTGCAGGCCTAAACCAAACTGACATCCGTTCCCTATTAACCTACTCTTCAATTGCACATACAGGGTGAATGTTAGCTGCCATTGACAGTAGCGTCACTGTTCTATCTGTCTATGTAATAACCTACGTCTTGATTAATATCTCAATTTACACCACTCTAACTTCACCCTCTCTAAAATCTCACAAGCAACTATTTGCCACCCATAGACCAAACAGCTCACTTCTATTAGCTATCAGGATTCTTTCTTTAGGGGGATTACCACCGCTCGCAGGATTTATCATAAAACTTCTTGTTATTAAGTTCACTCAAGTTGGGCTAATGGTCCTTCTAGCTTTAATTGTTGGTGCCCTAGTAAGCCTGTTCTTTTATTTATCGTTAACTTTTTCCCCCCTACTGAGATTAGCTAAGGTACGACTAGATAAGTCCTATATCTCAAAATCATCCGTTATATTTTCTCTAGCCCAAATCATACCTTTATCTTCTTTTTTATTTTTCTTTTAAAAAGGGTAAGCTAATACAAGCTGTTGGGCTCATAACCCAGAAATAGATATACTCTCCCTTCTACTCTTGTAAAAAACCTAAAAATATTGCTAAAGTACGCCAACCACTTGCCCTACCTTTCTCACTCTAAAGACCCCTCGCGTCACTCGTGAACAACCCCAATAAACAGTAACAACAAAAAAAATAACAACATAAAACACCCCCCTAGCCACATTAGGGGTCTTCCAATAATCAACACAGCAGGAAATAACAAAACAATCTCTACATCAAAAACCACAAAGATAACAGCCAATAAAAAAAATCGCAAAGAGAAGGGCACCCGAGAAGACCCCACCGGGTCAAACCCACACTCAAATGCACTAGACTTCTCTCGACCTAGTATAACTGAAAACCCTAAAAATAACCCGACAACTAACAACACAATCCCCAACACCCTAGACAACAAAATCCTCACCACAACTTTTTCCATATACCTATAAGCAGGTATGCCCCATTTATTGATCTATCTTATTAAAAAGTTTTGTTTACTATAATACTAAAATCTAACACTAATTAAAACCCCTTAAAGTAATAAGAGTAAAGTGAAGTTCTGTACTTTAACTAAAAGATTTGATTTGCAATCAACCATTGAGTTCCTTATATCACTCTAGAACTGCTAAAGGACCTCGGAGAATATTTGCCTTGAAACCAAAGAGAAAGTGTTCGACTCACTTATCCTTTTATGTATCTACTCCTGCTAATTAGGTGTTTTGCACATTGACTTTTCGCGTCAAGGGAGCATATCAACTGCACTTAGCTATCCAAAAGTCCACTATAAATCTAAAATTACTCGTTTTAATTAGACTTTGCCTGCTACTTCTCTTTGAAATTATATACTATGGTATACCAACCAGCCTAATAGTCTCCGCCACAGACCCACTAACATTATCTGATCAACCGTCAACCATCAACTCAACCATTAACGAGCCCAATAACCTTACGACCCCCACAACCCAAGAAAATCACACTGTAATGCCCAGCCAAGCTCACACAGACATTACCAAAACATAATTGCGCCCGACCAAAAACACTCACTAGCTTAACAGCAGTGGTTTAAGTTAATACAAACTAATAGCCTTCAAAGCTATAATTGATCTACAATCAACCTCTACCAAAGCCTAACAAGAAACTTAAAGTGCTATGGTTTCGGCCCATAAAAAGGCACAAATTGTGCCCTTGTTTAAAATATTTCATTGACGTATCAGGTTAACTACACCAGTTAAACTACATATGGTAGCCCACACACATTGTGCCAAAGTGCTTAATTTACGAATAAATCTTTAACAGATCGTACTCAATAAATTAATTCTTGACCCTGCCCACCAGATCAAAGGCCCTGCCCACAACACCAATGTCCTATATTAGTCGAGCTAGGGAACTAGGCGCTAGAAAACAGGTGAACAGGGGTGGCTAAAGTGGTGCCAGCAGTCGCGGTTATACCTCTGCCCCAAGTTAATCACCTCAAACAGGGACAATGCCAACATTGGTCTAATGATCACTTTCTTACGTAAAAAATAAATCATAACTAAACCCAAACAAACCATACGCCCTTAATCCCAACAAACCACAACCTCAAAACTCGGATTAGATACCCGACTATTGTGTGGCCCAACACAAAAAGAATACTATAAGCGAAAGCTCAAACCTCAAACAATGTGGCGGTGCTTAACTCCTCATCAGGGGATCCTGTGTCTTAATTCGATAATCCACGAAAACCCTAGCTTTCCTTGTTATCAGCTTGTGTATGGCCGTTTACGCTTGCTCAAAAAAGACTTTAAAGGAAGCAACAGGACCACCTCCCCTTAATTCAGGTGACATACAGCCAATGGAAAGCTGACTCATGGGATACAAATAAACACACTACCAGACTTAAACCTTAAACCATTAATAAAGGAGGACTTGAAAGTAAGACCTGCATACACAAAATCAGTCTGAACAAGAACTTAAGCGCGCACAAATCGCCCGTCACTCCGACAGTAAAGTCGGATAAGTCGTAACACAGTAGGGGTAATGGAAATTGCCCCTATCCCGCCCATGGTGGCCGAGACGTTTAGGCATCGAGCTTTTAACTCGACTACAGTTACTTACACTCCTGGACAGCTTTGAGAAGCTAATTAGCATCGGTCTTGTAAACCGAAGATCAGAATACAACCTCTCCAAAGCTACAACAGCAAAGTGGCCGAGAACAGGCAAAAGATTGTAGCTCTTTACACGGGCCATCCCCTTTGCAAGCAACGCCATTCACTATAACCATAAAGCCTCAAGAAAACCATCACACTCCATAGTATCACTTATAACAGCCTGTTATTCATATCCCGCAAGGATAAATCCTACGCACAACACAGAAAAGTTTACCCCTTATCCCTTTTGCATCATGGAGAAGCAACATATAATTAACAAACTTAAGCTCCCGAATAATTATGAGCTACTAGACCTTAAGAATCAATGTATCACAATTGATATAGTAACTTCTAGTAGGAGTAACAAGCCTTCCATATAATTAGATAGCTGGTTTTCCGTCAAAAAGCATCAAAGTGCTGCCCTATATTGGACACTATTTACAAACCAGAATAGGTCTAAATCTCCTGAGGATTAGCTCGGAAGAAAGATAAAAATATAGAAACTAAATTCACCTTAAAAGTAGGCTTAAAAACAGCCACCAAACAACGTTCTAGTTAACAACTATATCGCTAAAGTAATATCAAACCTAAATTTTTCTTAATAGAGGAACCTAACGCAACACTCACTTCGTTAATGCACCGGCATTCTATTAGTATTCAACAACCAGCTTTCTACAAAATTTAAAAACTGAAACCAAAAAACACTACACCACAAACCTATATAAAGCGAACTCGGCAATTACGTTCTTTGCCTGTTTACCAAAAACATCGTCTTCTGATCACAAGCATAGAAGATAATGCCTGCCCAGTGAAATTTAAACGGCCGCGTTAGCGTGAGCGTGCTAAGGTAGCGTAATAAATAGCCTCTTAATTGGAGGCCAGTGAAAGGCAAGACTAGGAACACCTGTGCTCTTTATACCAAAAAAATTTTTCATCTAAGTGAAAAGACTTAGATACTAAAGGAAGACGAAAAGACCCCGCGGAACTTCATCTTTTCTTACACTACTGCCCAGTAGCACAAAGATGTAAAAGATTTGATTGGGGCAATCTCGGAACTACCCAAGCTTCCGATTCCTACTAAAACACATCTAAAATTTGGTACAGACAAAACAGCAGTTACCCCGGGGATAACAGCGTCATCCAACTTAAGAGTACACATCGAAAGTTGGGTTTGCGACCTCGATGTTGGCTTAAGGTTATCCACATTAGTGCAACCGCTATGAAAGGACAGTCTGTTCGACTTATATACCCTTACACGAGCTGAGTTAAGACCGGCGCAAGCTAGGTTGGTTTCTATCTCCTTTATTAACACCCTCCTTGATTGTACGAAAGGACCCCAAGGGGTGCACCCAATCTAAGCACACAAAATAAACCTCATACCATCTCCTTAAGTGACCCCAGTGGGTTAGTATATTAATACCGCTGACTTAGGATCAGCAAATAAGCAACCACTTACCCACCAACTTACACACTTCACTAAACCAGGGAAAGAAGCTACACCTAGCAATTAGCTGTTACCTAATGAATAGCGAGTAACTCTCGCCTACCCTGACAAGCCAGAAAATAGTTTATAAAAACAAAAACTTTGGGAGTTTTAGATTTAGGTACACTAATTTTCTGA